CTCGAACCATACTAATATTATTGTTTGATCAGATCATTGAATCATTTATTTCTATTGCAATCCATTCAATTTTAATTTCTACACACGTCTTTTTTTAGGAGGCCTACATCCATTATGTGGCATAGGGGTTACGTCACGTACGAAACTTAATAGTATACCACTTCTACGAATGGCTCGTAATGCTGCATCTCTTCCGAGACCAGGGCCTTTTATCATGACTTCTGCTCGTTGCAGACCCTGATCCACTGCCGTACGAATAGCATTTCCTGCTGCGGTTTGAGCAGCAAATGGTGTCCCTCTTCTTGTGCCTCTGAATCCACAAGTACCAGCGGAGGACCAAGAAACCACCCGACCTATTACATCTGTAACAGTCACAATGGTATTGTTGAAACTCGCTTGAACATGAATAACTCCTTTTTGTATTCTACGTCCATTCTTACGTGAACCAATTCTTGGTATAGCTTTTGTCATATTTTATCATCTCATAAATATGAGTCGGAGATATACGGATATATCCATTTCATGTCAAAACAGATCCTTTATTTGTACATCGGACCGTTTAGAAAGTCCCTTGTTAGAAAGATTACCCCTGTCTCTGTTTATGTTTCGGATTGGAACAAATTACTATAATTCGTCCCCGCCTACGGATCAGTCGACATTTTTCACAAATTTTACGAATGGAAGCCCTTATTTTCATATTTGTTATTCCTTAATTCCAAATATACTCCTTGGAAGAAAATAAGTCTCTTGAAATTTTGAACCTCGAATTGTATTCCCATGAAAGGAATGTTTAAATTCAAATAAAAAGCCGCCTAATCATTCGACTCTTTGTTGCGAAGTCTATAAATTATACGTCCCCTAGTTGAATCATAACGACTTACTTCGATTTTGACTCTATCTCCTGGTAGTATCCGGATAAAACTCCGTCGGATCCTCCCCGAAACATAACCTAGAATCAGATCTTCATTGTCTAAACGAACTCGGAACATACCATTGGGAAGTGATTCAGTAATTAAACCTTCGTGAATCAATTTTTGTTCTTTCATTCCAGGTAACCCCCTTGAAGTATCAACTAATGGAGGAGGAGTAATAGTAGACAATTCGTCTTTCCTCTCTTTTTCCCAAATAGCAAGTTACGGATCAAATTCGGATACCAGAAGGATCACCAGATATAATACAAAATTTCTCCCCCAATTCTTTCTAGTCGAGCTTCTCGATCTGTCATTATACCTCGAGAAGTAGAAAGAATTACGACCCCCATTCCACCTAAAATCCTAGGAATTCGTTGATGGTTGGAATAGATTCGTAGACCGGGACGACTGATACGCTTTAAAATAGTTCTATATGTTCCTTTCCTATTCCTTCTATGTCGCAGGGTTGAAACCAAAAAATATTTGTTGTTTTCCCTATGTTTCCTAACATTTTCAATAAACCCTTCTTGTAGAAGTATTTTAACAATGTTTTCGGCGATATTAGTAGATGCTATTCGAACCGTTCCTTTTTTATCCATGTTAGCATTTCTTATAGAAGTTATTATATCGGCAATAGTGTCCCTACCCATGACGAACTAAAATTATGGGTGCCTTCCAGTTTTGATACAATCAACATGTTCCTTTTTTTTTTTCATTTTTTCTTATTTATTTATGAATTATTAAAGGTATATGCGTGAGACACAATCTACTAACGTAATCTATTTCAGAGACCTGACTATACTCTATCACGGTCTCATCTACTAGTATTTATAAGACTTCAGGAGCTAATGAGACTATTTTAGTGAAATTCAACTGTCTCAATTCCCGCGCGATCGCTCCAAAAACGCGAGTTCCTTTTGGATTTCCTTCTTGATCAATGACAACTGCTGCATTGTCATCATATCGTATTATCATACCGTTGTCGCGTTTGAGTTCTTTACATGTACGTACAATTACAGCTCTGATCACTTCTGATCTTTCGAGAGGCATATTGGGCACTGCTTCTTTGATTACAGCAACAATAACGTCACCAATATGAGCATATCGTTGATTACTAGCTCCTATGATTCGAATACACATCAATTCTCGAGCCCCGCTGTTGTCCGCTACATTCAAATGGGTCTGAGGTTGAATCATATCATTTTTTTTTTTTTTTTGAATCTGCTCTTTCAATGCAAAAGGCAAAGGAAAAAGAGAGAAATATTGTCTGCCCAGAAATCCAAAAATCTGCGATTGTATTTTTCATCACAAATACCCTTCACATACCTATCACGCGATAATGAATTGAGTTCGTATAGGCATTTTGCACGCAGCTATTGAAATAGCTGCTCTGGCTACAGTTTCTGATACTCCGCCCATTTCATAAAGTATTCGACCGGGTTTAACGACAGATACCCAATATTCGGGAGATCCTTTCCCCGAACCCATACGTGTTTCGGTAGGTCTTACTGTAACGGGTTTGTCGGGAAATATACGTACCCATATTTTTCCACCACGGCGTGCATATCGTGTCATTGCTCGTCGTCCTGCTTCTATTTGTCTAGATGTGATCCAAGCGGGTTCAAGTGCCTGAAGAGCGTATCTGCCGAAACAAATATGATTGCCTCGATAAGATATTCCCTTCATTCTTCCTCTATGTTGTTTACGGAATCTGGTTCTTTTGGGGTTATAGTTGATGGTTGTTTCTCAATCCCATCTCTACTGCAGAACCGGACATGAGAGTTTCTTCTCATCCAGCTCCTCGCGAATGAAACGATTCAATAATATTACGTATATGTATTTATTGAATGAATAATACACTGAATCATGGAATTTATTGATATTTAATCTGTCACACGGGAAGCCGTATAGTATATAGTATATACGGCTAGACATTTCTATTTTATTTATATGGGATAATGCCTTTCTTTTGAAAATGAATCCTTGACCTTTACCGAATCTGTCAAAATACTGCAATCCAATAATGGTTTCGCGGGCGAATATTGACTCTTTCCATATTTGCTTCATTCGTAGGGTGAACCCATGACCTATCAGAAGAAATTAATTGGTTCCTGGTTGATTCCGCCATCCCACCCAATGAATCATTAGGATTCGTTTTCAATAGAATCTTCCGCAGTCACAGGTTTCGTCGTTCCCATAGCTTTTCCATTAATGGCTAGGCCTGAACTATGCAATGGAGCTCCTAATTAAATTCGTTCCCGAGCCAATCTCCTCAGTCTCTATTGACTCGGGGCTCTTTATTATTTGTATTTTTCTTATGAACCGTATTCATCTAATTATGGACGAATCAGTATTGATGCTTTATCACACTGCCTTTTATGATATGATGTGATTGATAGACCATACATATTGGAATCATATATCATGGAGATTCTCCTTCTCTCTTTCTCTCGCCCTTCCAGTTACCCACATCCCTCTATTTTTTTTTTCCAACCTATAAATGGATTTTTCCTTTATGAAAAAAAAAAGATTTCAGTTGCTACAACTATATGATCGATACATCATATGGCGACTGCTTCCTTGGATCTCGATAATACAAAGCAATGAGTTGGTTACTAGTTCTTATAGTTATTAGTTAGGGGCTGGTCTGTTTTTTGAATCCCAACTTTAAATAAAAAACCAACGAGTCACACACTAAGCATAGCAGTTCCACCAAAAGGTCAATCGAATTTTTATTCAACCTTATAGAATTAGAATTGCTCATTTTTCATTTTTTTTTTATTGAAGTGAAAGGGAATAGTTTGTAGTTTTTGTTCTATCACTGAATAGAATGGCAAGCAAAGGAAGGGTCCATTATTGCTCGTCTACAAATATCCAAATTTTGATGCCCAATGCCCCATAGGCAGTTCGAACTGTATAGGAACAATGATCAATTTTAGCTCGAATGGTTTGGAGGGGAACCCTACCTTCTCTGATCCATTCGACACGTGCAATTTCTTTTCCGTCGATACGCCCTGCAATTTCCACTTGAATTCCTTTTGTGTCTGCTTGTTCAGTTAATTCAATAGCTTTTTTCATTGCCTTTCGAAACGAAACCCTATTCTTTAATTGTAGAGCTATATATTCTGCAAGAATATTAGGTTGTCCATAAGGTTTTGCAACTCTTGTAATAGCAATGTTAAGTCTCCGATTCACAGAATGAAGCCCCTTTTGTACATTGATCTGCAATTCTTCGATTCCTCGTGTTTGGCCTTCTATTAACAAATTTGGGAATCCAATATAGATTATGACCTGGATCAAGTCCATTTTTTTTTGAATCTCTATATGTGCAATTCCAATTCCTTCGAAACTTGAAGATACTCTTATATTTTTTTGTACATATATCTTGATACAATCTCGTATTTTTTCATCTTCCTGGAGACCTATGTAATAACTTTTTGGTTGTGCGAACCAAAGGGAACGATGACTTTGGTTTTCGCCAAGGCGGAAACCAAGTGGATTTATTTTTTGACCCATCTTTTTTTTTCTCTCTCTCTCTCCTTCTCTATATATCTTTCTATTATAGGATCTCTCCATACATTTTTTGTTTCTAAAAATATATCCTGATCTGTTTTCTTTTTAGAGCTATCCTTCAGTACAATAATTATATGACAGGCGGGTCTTTCTATCGGATAACTACGTCCTCTAGCCCTGGGTTTTAACTTTTTCACGATAGTACCCCCATTGACTTCGGCTTTACTAATGACTGAATCAGCTTCGTTGAAACTTTTATTGTGACTAGCATTTGCTGCTGCAGAATAAACCAGTTTAAAAATGGGATAAAATGCTCGATAAGGCATGAGTTCCAGTAACATAAGTGTTTTCTCGTAGGAATGCCCACGAATCTGATCAATGACTCTTCGTGCTTTGTGAGCAGACATACATATACGTTGAGCTAAAGCTTGTACTTGTGTACTCGAGCTCCTCTTCATCTTCTGCTTTTTCAAGGTCTTCTTCCACTTTCTCCACTTTGACATAAGATAAGGTTCGCCTCCCGCCAATGAACGATGAGCACCTATTTCACTTTATTTTATTAACGGAGAGATCTAGTATCGTTTCTCGCGTGTCCCTGGAAAGTAAGAGTAGGTGCAAATTCTCCTAATTTTTGACCCACCATACGATCCGTTATATAAATAGGTAAATGCGCCTTTCCATTATGAATGGCAATTGTATTGCCGATCATTGTGGGTATAATGGTAGATGCCCGGGACCAAGTTACTATTATCTCTTTTTCCTCTCTCATGTTAAGCTTCTTTATTTTTTCCAATAAATGATTAGCTACAAAAGGATTTTTTTTTAGTGAACGTGTCACGGCCTATTATTCCCCCCCCTTTTTTTTTGAAAAGACGAGTAAAAAACAATATTTATTTGATTTTGAATATTCCTATTTACGGCGACGAATAATAAAACGATTACTATATTTATTCCTTTTCCTACTTCTTCTTCCAAGCGCAGGATAACCCCAAGGGGTTGTGGGTTTTTTTCTACCAATCGGGGCCCTCCCTTCACCACCCCCGTGGGGATGGTCTACAGGGTTCATAACTACCCCTCTTACTACAGGACGCCTACCTAGCCAACACTTAGATCCGGCTCTACCCAAACTTTTCTGGTTTGCCCCAACATTACCCACTTGTCCGACTGTTGCTGAGCAGTTTTTGGATATCAAACGGACCTCCCCAGATGGAAATCTTAATGTGACCGATTTACCCTCTTTTGCAATCAGTTTCGCTACAGCACCTGCTGCTCTAGTTAATTGTCCACCCTTTCCAAGCGTGATTTCTATGTTATGTACGGCCGTGCCTAAGGGCATATGGGTTGAAGTAGATTTTTCTTTTTGATCAATAAAAACCCCTTCCCAAACCGTACAAGCTTCTTCCAAAGCATACGGCTTTCCGGATGTATATATATATATTATATGATGATATCTAGACAGATGGATTTTATATGAATCATGTGATGAAGTACCACATGAGTGGATATATAGGAATACAAATCTGCCAAATCACTCATGTTATGATCTTATACATCCTAGGTCTCTCCGTTTCGTCATCTGGCTTCTGTTCTTCATGTAGCATTCAGACCGAATGACTCTATGAAATTACGTCGCTACTTCCACATATTACGGGTAACGTAGGAGACATCTTTTCCCCGGGGGGATTTTTAGAATTACCACCACTTAGCTTTCAATTCACCTCTGACCATCAAATGAAATGTGAATAACCCATCCTCTTCTCTTTGAAACAAGGGTCGCTTCCGCTTTTGTCCGTGCTTCAAACAATTTTGTCTTCTCCATATTACCATATCTTGAGTGTCAATAATTTAATATGAGGAACTACTGAACTCAATCACTTGCTGCCGTTACTCTTCAGTTTTCTGTTGAGGTCTATCCCGTAGAGGTACTCAAATTGGATCAGTGATCAATTTCTAGGTTTCGTCGTAAACCTAATTGGTTACTTCCAATTACGTAAATCCATAGTTCAAACCGCACTCAAAGGTAGGGCATTTCCCATTGATATAGGAACTTCTGTACCGGAAACAATGGTATCTCCAATTATAGCCCCTCTGGGATGTAAAATATATCTTTTCTCACCATCTCCATAGTGTATGAGACAAATGTATGCATTTCGATTAGGGTCATATTCTATGGTTACGATCCTAGCAGATATGTCTTTTTCATTCCGTCGAAAATCGATTTTACGGTATAGACGCTTATGGCCTCCTCCTCTATGCCCTGCGGTAATGATTCCCCTGGAATTACGACCTTTACCACAGCGATGCTGTCCATAGATCAAATTATTTCGCGGATTGGATTTCACTTGACTGTCTACGGATCCTTTGCGTATGCTCGGGGTAGAAGTTTTGTATAAATGTATCGCCGTGTTATTTAGTATTTTTTTTTCTTTTTTTTTTTTACTTAAATTCTTTTCTCTTCTCTATAAGAGGTAAAATAGAATAACCCGGTTGAAGCGTAATGATCATACGTCTGTAATGCATTGTATGTCCCATAATGGGTCCCATTCTTCTACCCTTTCCCGGGAGTTGATGACTATTTATAGCTATTACTTTGACGCCAAAGAAGAGTTCGACCCAATGCTTTATTTCTGTCCTAGTTGATCCTGATTCGACATTAGAAGTATATTGATTGTTCCCCAATAACCGAATACTTTTTTCTGTAAAGACTACATATTTGATTCCATCCATAAATCTACTTTCTTCCCCACGAGTTCCAGTATCGATAAGAATTCTAGTTCTTACTCTTCATATGTTATGGTTGGTATGAATATACCATATCAATTCGTTATGTATGGATGATGAGATTCCATTGATACGGAGCCAGTGGAACTAGCCTTATTGAATGTCCCCGTTGGCCTGCATCCAGCAGGAATTGAACCTACGAATTCGCCAATTATGAGTTGGGCGCTTTAACCATTCAGCCATGGATGCTTCACTGGGGTCATTGTACATCGCGAGTGACCCAAATTCAATTCACTTTGATTCTTTTGGATTCTTTAGGAGGAATCAATGAAATGAGAGGACATCAATTCAAATCCTGGATCTTCGAATTGAGAGAAATCAAGAATTCTCGCGATTTCTTGGATTCATGGATCCAACCCGATTCGGTGAAATCTTTCACTTCCTTTTTTTTCCACCAAGAGCGCTTTATGAAACTTTTTGATTCCCGAATTTGGAGTGTCCTAATTTCACGTGATTCACAGGGTTCAATTCGTCGACATTGCACGACCAAAGGTGTAGTACTGCTTGTACTTGTAGTAGCGGTCCTTATATACAATCGAAATAGGGTCGAAAGAAAAAATATCTATTTGATGGGGCTTCTTCCTAAGCCTCTGCGCTCCATTGGACCCCCAAATTATACATTGAAAGAATCCTTTTGGTCTTCCAATCTCAATAGGTTGATTGTTTCGCTCCTGTATCTTCCAAAAGGGAAAAAGATCTATGAGAGTTGTTTCATGGATCCGAAAGAAAGTACTTGGGTTCTTCCAATAACTAAAAAGTGTATCATGTCTGAATCTAACTGGGGTTCGCGGCGATGGAGGAATGTGATCGTAAAAAAGAGGAATTCCAGCTGTAAGATATCGAATGAAATTGCAGCTGGAATTGAGATCTCATTCAAAGAGAAAGATATAAAATATCTGGAGTTTTTTTTTGTATCCTATACGAATGATCCGATCCGCAAGGACCATGATTGGAAATTCTTTGACCGCCTTTCTCCGAGTAAGAAGCGAAACATAATCAACTTGAATTCGGGACAGCTATTCGAAATTTTAGTGAAACATTTGATTTGTTATCTCATGTCTGCTTTTCGTGAAAAAAGACCAATTGATGGGGGGGGTTTCTTCAAACAACAAGGAGCTGAAGCGACTATTCAATCAAACGAGATTGAACATGTTTCCCATCTCCTCTCGAGAAACAAGGGGGGTATTTTTTTGCAAAATTGTGCTCAATTTCATATGTGGCAATTCCGCCAAGATCTCTTCGTTATTGGGGGGAAGAATCGGCACAAATCGGATTTTTTGAGGAACGTCTCGAGAGAGAATTTGATTTGGTTAGACAATGCGTGGTTGGTAAACAGGAATCGGGTTTTTAGCAAGGTACGGAATGTATCGTCAAATATTCAATATGATTCCATAAGATCCATTTTCTTTCAAGTAACGGATTCTAGCAAATCGAAAGGATTTTCTGATCAATCCATAGATCCTTTCAATTCCATTAGTAATGAGGGTTCGGAATATCACACATTGATCAATCAAACAGAGATTCAGCAACTAAAAGAAAGATCAATTCTTTTAGATACTTCCTTTCTTCAAACGGAACGAACAGAGATAAAATCAGATCGATTCTCAAAATACCTTTCCGGATATTCCTCAATGGCTCGGCTATTCCCGGAACGTGAGAAGCAGATGAATAATCATCTGCTTCCAGAAGAAATAGAAGAATTTCTTGGGAATCCTACAAGATCAATTCGTTCTTTTTTCTCTGATAGATGGTCAGAACTTCATCTGGGTTTGAATCCTACCGAGAGGTCGACTATAGATCAGAAATTGTTGAAGAAACAACAAGGTGTTTCTTTTGTCCCTTCGAGGCGATCGAAAAATAAAGAAATAGTTGATATATTCAAGATAATTACGTATTTACAAAATACCTCCTCAGTTCATTCGATTGCAGCAGATCCGGGATGGGATATGGTTCCGAAGGATGAACCGGATATGGACAGTTCCAATAAGATTTCATTCTTGAACGAAAATGCATTTTTTGATTTATTTCATCTATTCCATGATCGGAACAAAGGGGGATACAGGTTGCACCACGAGTTTGAATTAGAAGAGACATTTCAAGAAATGGCAGATCTATTCACTCTATCAATAACCGAGCCGGGTTTAGCCTATCAGAATAAGGAATTTGGCTTGTCTATTGATTCCTACGGAAAATTATTGAATGAGGTATTCAACTCCGGGGATGAATCGAAAAAGAAATCTTTATTGGTTCTACCTTCTATTTTTGATGAAGAGAATGAATCTTTTTATCGAAAGATAAAAAAAAAATCGGTCCGGATCTCCTGCGGGAATGATTTGGAAGATCCAAAACCAAAAATAGCGGTATTTGCTCACAACAACATAATGGAGGCGATCCATCAATATAGATTGATCCGAAATCAGATTCAAATCCAATATAGTACCTATGGGTACATAAGAAATGTATTGAATCGATTCTTTTTAATGAATCGACCCGATTCCAACTTCGCATATGGAATTCAAAAGCATCCCATAGGAATTCAAAAGCACCCAATAGGAAATGATATTCTGAATCATCTAACTATAATAATAGATAAGATCAACCAACATTTATCCAATTTGAAAAAGATTAAGAAGAAGTGGTTCGATCCTCTTATTTCTCGAACCGAGAGATCCACGAATCTGGATCCTAATGTATATAGATACAAATGCTCCAATGGAAGCAAGAATTTCCAGGAATATTTGGAGCATTTCGTTTCTGAGCAGAAACACCGTTTTCAAGTAATGTTCGATCGATTACGTATTAATCAATATTCGATTGATTGGTCCGAGGTTATCGACAAACAAGATTTGTCCAAGTCACTTCGTTTCTTTTTGTCCAAGTCACTTCTCCTTTTGTCCAAGTCGCTTCTCTTTTTATCTAAGTCACTTCCTTTTTTCGTTGTGAGTTTCGGGAATATCTCCATTCATAGGGCCGAAATCCACATCTATGAATTGAAAGGTCTGAATGATCAACCCGGCAATCAGTTGTTAGAATCAATAGGTGTTCAAATCGTTTATTTGAATAAATTGAAACCCTTCTTATTGTATGATCATGATACTTCCCAAAGATCGAAATTTTTAATCAATACAGGAACAATATTACCTTTTTTGTTCAACAAGATACAAAAGTGCATGATTGACTCATTCCGTACTAGAAAAAATCGCAGGAAATCCTTTGAGAACACGGATTCCTATTTATCAATGATATCCCACGATCGAAACAATTGGTTGAATCCTCAGAAAAGTTCATTGATATCTTCTTTTTATAGAGCAAATAGACTTCAATTCTTGAATCATCCCCATCGCTTCTGGTTCTATTGTAACAAAGGATTCCATTTTGATGGGGAAAAGACCCGTATCCATAATTATGATTTTACGTATGCACAATTCCCAAATATCTTGTGCATTCGCAACAAAATATTTTCTTTGTGTTTCAGTAAAAAAAAACATGTTTTGGGAGAGAGAGAGACTATTTCACCAATTGAGTCACAGGTATCTGGCATATTCATACCTAACAATGTTCCACAAAGTGGTAACGAAACGTATAACTTGTACAAATCTTTCCATTTTTCAATTCGATCCGATCCATCCGTTCCTATTTACTCGATTGCAGACATTTCTGGAACACCTGTAATAGAGGAACAAATAGTCAATTTTGAAAGAACTTATTGTCAGCTTCTTTCAGATATGAATCTATCTGATTCAGAAGGGAAAAACTTGCATCACTATCTCCGTTTCAATTCAAACATGGGTTTGATTCACACTCCATGTTTTGAGAAATATGTGCCGTCCGGAAAGAGGAAAGAACTGAGTCTTTGTCTAAAGAAAAACGTTGAGAAGGGGGAAATAGGTAGAACCCTTCAACGAGATAGTGCTTTTTCAAATCTCTCAAAATGGAATTTGTTCCAAACCTATATGCCATGGTTCCTTACTTGGACGGGGTGTAAATATCTTTATTTCACCTTAAAAAACAATATTTATTTGATATTGAATATTCCCTTTCAATATTCCCTAAGTGGCAGTCAAAATTTTGTGTCCGTTTTTCATGATATTAGGCATGGATCAGATATATCATGGCCAATTCCTCAGAAAAAGTGGTGGTCGATTCTTCCACAACGGAATCTGATAAGTGAGAGTTCGAGTAAGTGTTTACAGAATCTTCTTCTGTCCGAAGAAATGATTCATCGAAATAATGAGTCACCCATTCCATTGATATGGACACATCTGAGATCACCAAATGCTTGGGAGTTCCTCTATTCAATTCTTTTCCTTCTTCTTGTTGCTGGATATCTCGTTCGTACACATCTTCTCTTTGTTTTCCGAGCCTCTAGTGAGTTACAGACAGAGTTAGAAAAGATCAAATCTTTGATGATTCCATCATACATGATTGAGTTGCGAAAACTTCTGGATAGGTATCCTACATCTGAACTGAATTCTTTCTGGTTAAAGAATCTCTTTCTAGTTGCTCTGGAACAATTAGGAGATTCTCTGGAAGAAATACGGGATTCTGCTTCTGGCGGCAACATGCTATTGGGTGGTGGTCCCGCTTATGGGGTCAAATCAATACGTTCTAAGAAGAAATATTTGAATATCAATCTCATCGATCTCATCAGTATCATACCAAATCCCATCAATCGAATCACTTTTTCGAGAAATACGAGACATCTAAGTCGTACAAGTAAAGAGATCTATTCATTGATAAGAAAAAGAAAAAACGTGAACGGTGATTGGATTGATGATAAAATAGAATCCTGGGTCGCGAACAGTGATTCGATTGATGATGAAGAAAGAGAATTCTTGGTTCAGTTCTCCACCTTAACGACGGAAAAAAGGATTGATCAAATTCTATTGAGTCTGACTCATAGTGATCGTTTATCAAAGAATGACTCTGGTTATCAAATGATTGAACAACCGGGATCCATTTACTTACGATACTTAGTTGACATTCATAAAAAGTATCTAATGAATTATGAGTTCAATAGATCCTGTTTAGCAGAAAGACGGATATTCCTTGCTCATTATCAGACAATCACTTATTCACAAACCTCGTGTGGGGCTAATAGTTCTCATTTCCCATCTCATGGAAAACCCTTTTCGCTCCGCTTAGCCCTATCCCCTTCTAGGGGTATTTTAGTGATAGGTTCTATAGGAACTGGACGATCCTATTTGGTCAAATACCTAGCGACAAACTCCTATGTTCCTTTCATTACGGTATTTCCGAACAAGTTCCTGGATGACAAGCCTAAAGGTTATCTTA